ACCCTGACAAGGGTTTATGTACAAAGAACGGGCAAACCCCTATGGGTTGTCTCCGAAGACATGGAAAGAGATGTTTTTATGTCAGCAACAGAGGCCCAAGCTTATGGAATTGTTGATCTTGTAGCGGTTGAATGACAATAGCCTGGATTTCGCATCAATTCGTGATTTGAAATTACCCCTGCCGAGTTTCATATTAATATATTATGACTTTTATTTACTATTCTATTCAATAAAAGGAATTCATAATCATGCGGTTAAGATCGATCTAAACCAGTCCATTATGTATATGATTCAACATGCCAACGATTAAACAACTTATTAGAAATACAAGACAGCCAATTAGAAATGTCACAAAATCCCCCGCGCTTCGGGGATGCCCTCAGCGTCGAGGAACATGTACTAGGGTGTATGTGCGACTCGTTCAGATCATGAACTAGAACAAAGGAAAGAGAGCAATGTTCGAATATCAATGATCAAATAGGATAGAACGGAAAACGAACTACATTTCCTATCTAAAAATAAGAAAATGGAGCATATCCCTTTTATTGTGTATGAAATTTATGGTTTCTATTGGTGTAAATCCACTCACCTCAATTCAAGATGAGAAGCAATTCTCCATTGGTAGCAAATGGTTATCCATTAAGCGGAGGAAATCTTAGTTAATATAGACCCCTCTTGCAAGAACGGACTAACAGGGTCAGCTACCCAGCCAACCTTCATAATTAAATACCGTTACTGTATAGGTAGAGCTCGTTGTGAAAGACCTATTACTGGATAATTCATGGGTAGAGCCGAAGAATGTGAACTATACAAGTTAGCAATAACATTGATTAAATGAAGTAAAGGCTCCGGTGTATAGAGAAGACCTCACCGTTTAAGAAGTAACCATAGAAACGATGGAATCCACTATTTCTTTATCATTGCTATTTTTTTTTCTTTTTTATACCTAGTATAGTACAATTTCGTATTTCGAGGTGAAACGCCTATAAAAAAGAAAAAATCGTGGTTGGGAAGGTTATAGTAGCCAAAGCCGTTGGAATTTTTAGTTTATACATTGGAAAAATCCGTTTTGTTATTAATATACTAGGAAAGGGGCAAAAGAATAACTGAAAGAAAGGAAATCTATTAGTTATTCGTGAAAGTTTCATTTATTCAATGACCAGAATTAGACGGGGATATATCGCTCGGAGACGTAGAACAAAAATTCGTTTATTTGCATCAAGCTTTCGGGGGGCTCATTCAAGACTTACTCGAACTATTACTCAACAAAAAATAAGAGCTTTGGTTTCGGCTCATCGGGATAGGGATAAGCAAAAAATAAATTTTCGTCGTTTGTGGATCACTCGAATAAATGCAGCAATTCGTGAAAGGGGGGTATGCTATAGTTATAGTAGATTAATAAACGGTCTGTACAAGAGACAGTTGCTTCTTAATCGTAAAATACTTGCACAAATAGCTATATCAAATAGGAATTGTCTTTATATGATTTCCAATGAGATCATAAAAGAAGTAGGTTGGAAGGAATCCACCGGTTAAACGGAGTTGCCCGGAGAATGAACTCCGGGAAGGTCGAATAAAAATGAATAGAATATGATAAAATATGAGAAAGTAGTCAAAATAAATATGAATCAACAAGTTAAATAAAAAAATTTATTCTTCCCAGATTATTATTTGTTTTCTTACGACACGAGAATTCAATCCGGATTCTTGGATTTTTCCAACAAAATATCAATCCCCGTTTGAGTTCGGATGGGAATTCGAATTCAAATGAAGAAAGAGTAAACCTATCTTTTTCTGGCTCTAAGACTAGGAGTTCTAGTGGTCGACTCGGTTCTTTCAAATTGTTTCTCATTATTAAGAAAAGGTAACAAAGATAAAATACGAGCTTGTTTTATAGCAATAGTAATTAATCGTTGTTGTTTCAAGGTCAATCTATTCACTCGTCTAGATAATATTTTTCCCTGTTCACTAATAAATCGACTAATTAAACTCATGTTTTTATAATCAATTCGATCCCCCGATTGGATCGGGGGCAAACGCCTACGAAAAGATCGCTTGGATTTAAGAAAAGTTCGCTTGGATTTATCCATGGTTTGGTTAGTTTATTTCTTATCCCTAAAATCCTATTTCAGCCGTATCTCTAATTAGAATAAAAAAATAGGATTTGGTTTGTTTATAATTATCTTTAACTATGTTAAATATGTTATATATATAATGTCATTTTTTCCTTGTCCTTGTAAGATAGATAAGGGCGCAGGTGCTCGGTTCGATCTATTTCTTTACCTCCCCGTGAATCGTATGTTTGTAACAATATGGACAGAATTTTCGCAACTCCAATCGATTAGGCGTATTGTGCCGGTTCTTTTGAGTAATATATCTGGAAATGCCCGTTGATGCCTTATTAACATTAACACCGTTTCGAACACAAGCGGTACATTCCAAAAGAACCGGTATTCGCACATCTTTACCCTTGGCCATGAACCTCCTTTGGATTTTTCAT